GGACCTTACAAAGCCTTTTTATAGATGACATTATTCAGGTATGATCATAGAGAATATTCTCTTTAAACGAACCGGCCTATCCCTCTACTACGTAAAGGGCTTACGTGAGTCTTGGCTGGATCCCGAGACACATTTGGTCGTGATTTACAACGTGGCGGATAAAATAATGTATCCGCATGGCCAAATTAATAGTTCAAGTCACACACTCCCATAATCCATCCTTTCTTTGCAAGATTCACTTCAACTAGTCGTATCAAATACAGAATAAAAGATTGATTGGTTGAAGAGAAGTATCCAAATAAAATGTGTGATTCTTAAAAAAACCATATTTATAGCAATGAAATAGTTTTGTCCTTCCCAATATGAATATATAATCAATCTATTTTATGTTTTCTCTATAAAGGGCCCGAAATACCTTGTTTACGTATCATTAGAAAGTGCATCAACATAAATACAGCAGTAAGAAGAGGCAATACAAAAGTATGTAAACTGTAAAAACGAGTTAAAGTGGATTGGCCGACACTAGCACTTCCACGTAATAACTCCACTAAAGGGGATCCTATTAGTGGAATAGCCTCAGGTACACCAGTAACGATTTTGACTGCCCAATAACCAATTTGATCCCAAGGTAAGGAATAGCCAGTTACACCAAAAGATGCCGTTAATACAGCCAAAACCACACCTGTAACCCAAGTTAATTCGCGGGGTTTTTTAAACCCACCAGTGAGATACACACGAAATACGTGTAGAATCATCATTAGAACCATCATACTTGCTGACCATCGATGAACGGATCGGATTAACCAGCCAAAGTTGGCCTCAGTCATTATATATTGAACAGAAGAGAAAGCTTCTGTAACAGTAGGACGATAGTAAAAAGTCATAGCAAAACCTGTAGCTACTTGTACTAGAAAACAAGTAAGTGTGATTCCCCCTAAACAATAAAATATATTGACATGAGGAGGCACATATTTACTGGTTATATCATCTGCAATCGCCTGAATCTCAAGACGTTCCTCAAACCAATCATATACTTTATTGAGATAGGTAACTCGGGTAGATGACTCCCCCTCTGAGAACCGTATATGAAAATTTCATTTCATACGGCTCAAGCTGAAAGACCAAAATACTTATTTTAACGGATATTTTATAGGTTAAAACTTCTTAGATTTTAATGAACATATGAAGTAAGAAAATCCGTAATTTGATCTTTGTGATTATAATGCCAATAAATATCAAGTTGGCTCATTTTTTTTTTTTTATGTTGATGGTTACAGGCCTCTTGAATTTTCTCCTTCCTATTTTGAATTATTATTGTTTATTGGATTTATTGTTTTCTGTGCATAAATTGTACTTCTTATTTTTTACTAATTGATAGGAATTTTCTTGTTGAGACCCTATGAATCACTTTGAAACCTCAGATTTATACTAGAACCACGATGATTTATTTTCAAGCTAAACTCAAAGGATCTCTGAGTAAGAATCCTTTGATTTATCATTTTTTTTTATAGATCAATGACTTGACTCAACAAAATTGACAGAAAGAGTTGCCCTTCGGTCAAAATAAAAATATGAATGAAGTATAATTGGTTTGATTTCAAAAATATATATTCTGAAAATATATATTTTAGTTAATATATTCCCGTTTTTTTGAGTCCGGTTACGAGGTCTGACTGAATAATAGGTATGAATCATAGTTCAATTTTTCTTTTCTTGGTCTATTCTATTTATTTCGTGCTCCAGATACTAGAATAAATGTCTGACGAGGTAGAATTCATTATCTTGTTAGAGATCGATAAAAAACCCATTCATTCTATTATTATTCATAGGATCAATTATAACAAGTCACACACTCATTTTCCAAAAATACCAAAACAAAAAAAGTCCACGATCGAACTACCAAAATCTTTTCTTTAGAAATCAAGATTTTAGCATTAGTAGTAATTTTCTCTTTAAAAGATCAAAACCTCATAAAACCTAATTCCTAGTAATCCCATCCAATAAAACAGAAGAGTTATAAATTTCCAAAAGAATACATAGGAATACAGCAAATAAAGCCATTGCAACTCCCATAAGTGGTGTAGTACCCCAGCCCGGAGCTACTTTACCATATTCTGAATTTAAGGGTTTCAATAAATCCCCGACAGGAGTTCGTCTTGATCCAGATCTAGAACTATCTTCAACGGTTTGTGTAGCCATAAATTGTATTTTATTAAATAATGATTGGTTAAGATCTGTTGACTTTGTATACTATTCTGTTGTATTTCTAAATAAACGATCTTATATCGTTCGTTATAGTAGATCCATTCTGGAAATTATTAAAAAATGGAAACAGCAACCTTAGTCGCGATCTTCATATCTGGTTTACTTGTAAGCTTTACTGGGTACGCCTTATATACCGCTTTTGGGCAACCCTCTCAACAATTAACTCTTTAAAATATCAAAACCTCATAAAACCTAATTCATTAACTCTTTAAAATATCAAAACCTCATAAAACCTAATTCATTAACTCTTTAAAATATCAAAACCTCATAAAACCTAATTCATTAACTCTTTAAAATATCAAAACCTCATAAAACCTAATTCATTAACTCTTTAAAATATCAAAACCTCATAAAACCTAATTCATTAACTCTTTAAAATATCAAAACCTCATAAAACCTAATTCATTAACTCTTTAAAATATCAAAACCTCATAAAACCTAATTCATTAACTCTTTAAAATATCAAAACCTCATAAAACCTAATTCATTAACTCTTTAAAATATCAAAACCTCATAAAACCTAATTCATTAACTCTTTAAAATATCAAAACCTCATAAAACCTAATTCATTAACTCTTTAAAATATCAAAACCTCATAAAACCTAATTCCTAGTAATCCCATCCAATAAAACAGAAGAGTTATAAATTTCCAAAAGAATACATAGGAATACAGCAAATAAAGCCATTGCAACTCCCATAAGTGGTGTAGTACCCCAGCCCGGAGCTACTTTACCATATTCTGAATTTAAGGGTTTCAATAAATCCCCGACAGGAGTTCGTCTTGATCCAGATCTAGAACTATCTTCAACGGTTTGTGTAGCCATAAATTGTATTTTATTAAATAATGATTGGTTAAGATCTGTTGACTTTGTATACTATTCTGTTGTATTTCTAAATAAACGATCTTATATCGTTCGTTATAGTAGATCCATTCTGGAAATTATTAAAAAATGGAAACAGCAACCTTAGTCGCGATCTTTATATCTGGTTTACTTGTAAGCTTTACTGGGTACGCCTTATATACCGCTTTTGGGCAACCCTCTCAACAACTAAGAGATCCATTCGAAGAACATGGGGATTAGTTGAAGTAATTGAAGTAATGAGCTTACCTTATTGGTAGACTCATTACTTCAATTCAATTAAATTGTTTCAAGATTTATTTTATTTTTTTATTTTAGTTGGAACCTTAGGTGGTTCTCGAAAAAAGATAGCGAAAAAGATTATCCCTAAAATCGAGACTAAAAGGAATGTATAAACCAATGCTTCCATAGATTCGATTGTGGTTTACAATTATAGCTTCCACACCTATTCACTTGAGATCATTTATTATATAAATAAAGAAAAAGAATCAAAGAGAAGATGATGATTCAAATCAAGATTCTTTTTTCTTGTACCCGATGAAGAAAAAAAGAGGAAAGAAATCAATATACCAACCGAAAAAAGCTCTATAAGACAGCTTGTCTCTTTGTAGTTGGATCTCCAACTTTTTGGAATGTTCCAAATTCCACTTGAGCATCCAAATCTGGATCAATACCAGCAAAAACATCTCTGAACAAGGTTCTAGCGCCATGCCAAATGTGTCCGAAAAAGAAGAGCAAGGCGAATGTAGCATGTCCAAAAGTAAACCAACCCCTTGGACTACTACGAAAAACACCGTCAGATTTCAAAGTAGCTCGATCTAATTCAAAAATCTCACCTAATTGGGCACGTCTAGCATATTTTTTAACAGTAGCAGGATCTGAATAAGTTACTCCATTAAGTTCACCACCATAGAACTCAACAGTTACACCTACTTGTTCAACACTATATTTAGATTCTGCCCTTCTAAAAGGAACATCGGCTCTAACAATCCCGTCTTCATCTACCAAAACTACCGGAAATGTTTCAAAAAAGGTAGGCATACGACGTACAAAAAGCTCCCGACCTTCTTTATCTCTAAAAAGGGGGTGTCCTAACCATCCAACCGCTATTCCATCTCCGTTATCCATTGAACCTGCTCTAAATAATCCCCCTTTTGCCGGATTATTACCAATGTAATCATAAAAAGCTAATTTATCAGGAATTTTAGACCAAGCTTCCGATAAACTTAGATTTTCGGCTAGCCCGGCGCTAACTCTTCGATATATTTCTTGTTGAAAGTATCCCTGGTCCCATTGATAACGAGTAGGACCAAATAATTCGATTGGGGTAGTTGCTGAACCATACCACATAGTTCCTGCAACAACAAAAGCTGCAAAAAAGACAGCAGCAATACTACTGGAAAGTACAGTTTCAATATTGCCCATGCGTAATCCTTTGTATAGACGTTGAGGCGGACGGACACTCAGATGGAATAAGCCTGCTAAAATACCTAATGTGCCTGCAGCAATATGATGAGAGGCTATTCCTCCTGGAACAAAAGGATCAAAACCATCCACACCCCAAGCTGGATTGACAGCTTGTACTTTTCCAGTTAGTCCATAAGGATCGGACACCCATATTCCAGGACCGTACAAACCTGTTACATGGAATGCGCCAAAGCCAAAGCAAGCTACACCTGAGAGAAATAAATGAATTCCAAAAATTTTGGGCAAATCCAACGAAGGTTTTCCTGTACGTTCATCACAGAATACTTCTAAGTCCCAATATACCCAATGCCAGATAGCTGCCAAGAAGCACAAACCAGAAAACACTATATGTGCCGCTGCAACACCTTCATAACTCCAAATACCTGGATTGGTTACAGTTCCTCCTGAAATATTCCAACCGCCCCATGAATTGGTTATTCCTAAACGAGTCATGAAAGGTATAACGAACATACCCTGTCTCCACATTGGATCAAGAACAGGATCAGAGGGATCAAAAACCGCTAATTCGTATAAAGCCATCGAACCGGCCCAACCAGCAACTAGAGCTGTGTGCATTATATGAACAGAAAGTAATCGACCGGGATCATTCAATACGACAGTATGAACACGATACCAAGGTAAACCCATGGAAACACCCCTTTATCAAAGAAAAATAGAGACTATATCACCTTATTTTATCGCATTAAAGTAAGAAGACTATATACTGTGTACCTAACCTAAAACTCTTTTTCAGTAGATTCTGTGGGTTCATTTTGATTTCATCTCATTGAAAATCAAAATAAGGGAACAACTTTGTTCGTAAGAACAAAGAGAAGCAGATCTATTCTATACCCGATAAGTACCAATACGCAACGGGAAGATTGCATTATTGGAGAATAAATGGATACTTTTTGATCATTCGAATGATCAATCAATCCCTTCGTTACAGTTTTTTTGAATCGACCTAGAAAATAAAAAGAAACCCATTAAATAAAGAAAATTGATTAAAAAGATCTAATCAAGAATTTGATGTGTGTACAATAGCTATGGGATTAGCAGGGGCATCTTTGATCCTGGCCGGAGGAACAATTACTAGATGGGTCCCTAACGCTAGGATTTTGATTCACCAACCTAGAAGTGCCCGTATTAGGACAAATACAAATATAGATGTATTAATGATGGAAGCAGAAGATATGCTTGAACTTCGTAACACAATTGCGGATATTTATGCAGAAAACACAGGTAAACCTATAAATGTTATACAGAAGGATCTGGAAAGATACTCTTTTATGTCGGCAATAGAAGCTCAAGATTATGGGATTATCGATCGCGTAGCAATGTTCAAAAAGGAAAATGAAATAAAAGAGTGATCTGAGTGATTTTGTGTAAATTTATTTCAAAGTCGAATTTTCCTTTTTTGAATATTAAGTATTCAATATTCAATTTATTTATTTCAATTTAATAGGATTCTTAATCTTAATCATAGTAAGAAGAATACTCGATGAAAAAAATTGCCTCCAATAGGATTTGAACCTATACCAAAGGTTTAGAAGAGCTTTGTCCGTCTGTTAGACAATGGATGCTTTTCATACCATTGCTCGAATATGCTATATAGAAAAATATAGGAAGATAGAGCACGATTTAAACATAGGAGAAAGAGGGGAAAATTCGAATTTGTAATAGAAAGGTTACACTAAGAGTATTAAATTCCCAGTCATTTTTTTTTATGTGTTTTGAATAATTATTATGAAATCCAAATGAGTCCATATTCAATCTATTTATGGAAGAACTTTATTTCTATGCAATATGAGATATTCAGTAGCTAAATAACACTATGAATATCACTAAGTAATATATAGAATATTTATAAATTAAGAATAGACTAGAACTAATTAAAGTTAATAACTTTAATGGTAAACTAAGTTTAAAAACACAAGAAAGATATTAAGAATGATCTTATCTATCTTCTATTCTAATGAATAATGGGGTATATTTTGAGTTTTACTTTCTTTTTTTTACGTACAAAAAAGATATTATGTTGTATGAAAATAGATCTATATAAACTATTTTTTGATAGCCTCAAATAGATACTAAACAAGTTCGATCCTGCTTATAAAGAAATATTATTAAAAATCTCGAAATGGCATCATCCCTAACATTTCAAACTATATTAGACAAAAAATATTTTATTCGTAATACCGAGAAAATATTTTCCAAGATAAAAAAAGTCCGTTGGGCACCTAATGCTTATGTCATAATAGATTCGAACACTTGCCTCGGATTGACTCAATATCATAATTGCTCTAGTGAATAACTATCTAGTATTAGTAAATAACTTAAGAAATAGATGGATGATAGATAAAGAACTAATCAAAAATCCATCTTTTAGAAGTTCACTAAAAACTTGACTCTTGGCAGGTCTCTTTGTATGTGTTGTCCGGAAAGAGGAGGACTTAATGATTATTCGTTCGCCGGAACCAGAAGTGAAAATTCTTGTTAATAGAGATCCTGTAAAAACATCTTTTGAGCAATGGGCCAAACCTGGTCATTTCTCAAGAACAATAGCTAAGGGTCCTGATACTACCACTTGGATCTGGAATCTACATGCTGATGCTCACGATTTCGATAGCCATACCAGCGATTTGGAAGAGATCTCCCGAAAAGTATTTAGTGCTCATTTCGGTCAACTCTCCATTATTTTTCTTTGGTTGAGTGGTATGTACTTCCATGGTGCCCGTTTTTCCAATTATGAAGCATGGCTAAGTGATCCTACTCATATTGGACCTAGTGCACAGGTAGTCTGGCCAATAGTAGGTCAAGAAATATTGAATGGTGATGTGGGAGGGGGTTTCCGAGGAATACAAATAACCTCTGGCTTTTTTCAAATTTGGCGAGCATCTGGAATAAT